CCATCCATTCCGATCCGAAACTAGGATCGAAACTATTTCTTCTTTTTGATAAAGAATGGCACAGAACCTAGGGAATCATGCATAGAGATTATATTATTGAATTATGAAATAGCTCGTGCATTTCGTAATAGATGGAGGTTATTGCTCTATAGCAAATAATTACTAGTTCGTAGTTCCAGATATCTCGATTCATCCTTCTTCTGCTTCTGCTCCTACCAATGATTCATCTCTGAACCCATTCTTTCCCTCTTTTACGGTTGTATAGAAAAAAGTGCTAAATCCTTTAGGAGAACTCAAAGTCATCATCTTTTAATAAAACCCCTTTCTACATCTCCGTAGCTCAAAATAGGATCAATTAATTGATTAGCAGCCTGTATATTAACCCGTATGTCATATTATTGTGAGCTATCAATATATTTGGATGTCTTCCCTAAAATTGGAAAGTCCAACAAAATATTGGAGAATAATCATATGGGAGATCATGGATCAGAAACATAGTTTTATTCTAGATATGTATATGCTCAAATCAATCAAAAAGATTGGAAAGTTATGATATAACTATGTATCTCTCTTTATTGTTTGGAATCTAGCTGCTCCGATTCTTCCCATCGTGAGCAAAAATTGAAAGATATTCCTTGTCCAATAACGCATGTGACTATTTTATTATGCTCTTTCGGAGCAGTGGGATCTGAACCCACGACCTCCATCACCCCAAGATGGCACGCTACCAAGCTGCGCCATGCTCCGTTATAATCATAAACCAACATAAAATTGATTCAAATGTAAATGCCCGAACTTATATTTTATTTGGACGTTATATTCAAAGATTACTCCCTCTGCTAGACACGTTCCATAACATTGACGATCTGGTGTAAATAAGCTAGTATGGTCCCTACGAAGCCGCCATGGTGAAATTGGTAGACACGCTGCTCTTAGGAAGCAGTGCGAGAGCATCTCGGTTCAAATCCGAGTGGCGGCATTTTGAAAATAAGATCCCCTCAATAACTTCTTCCTATGTAGCAATATCTGTTCAATCTATTTCCATTGTGATAAATAAAACTTATCTTTCCATCATAGATCTCATTTGGAAATAAAATGAATAAATGGGTTGAATATGATATTCATAACTTTAGAACATATATTGGCTCACATCTCTTTTTCTCTCATTTTGGTTGTAACTCTCATTTATTGGGGAACCTTAGTTTATCGAATTGAAGGACTAAGCAGTTCGGGAGGAAAGGGCATGATAGTTACTTTTCTTTGTACAACGGGATTATTAATTACTCGTTGGTTTTATTCGGGACATTTACCGTTGAGTAATTTGTACGAATCATTCATGTTCCTTTCCTGGAGTTCATCCGTGCTCCATATAGTTCTAGAAATACGGAGCCAAGATGATCGGTGGTTAGGTGCAATTACTGCGCCAAGTGCTATGTTAACTCATGGTTTTGCTACTTTAGGTCTTCCGGAGGAAATGCAACGATCCGGAATGTTAGTACCCGCGTTACAATCTCATTGGTCAATGATGCATGTAAGTATGATATTGTTTAGCTATGTAACCCTTTTATGTGGATCCCTAGCATCAATAGCTCTTCTAGTTATTATGTCCGGAGTAAATAGACAGGTTCTTCTCGGTGCGATGGACAATTTCTCTTCCCGATCCATTCTTCCCAATGAAAATTTTGATTCACATGAAAAAAAAAAAAGTGATTTGCAATACACTTTTGATTTTTCATCAACGAATTATCGTAAATGTAAATTGATCAAACAATTAGATCATTGGAGTTATCGTGCGATTGGTCCCGGTTTTTCTCTTTCAACCATAGGTACTCTTTCTGGAGCAATATGGGCCAATGAAGCATGGGGATCTTATTGGAGCTGGGATCCAAAAGAGACTTGGGCATTAATTACTTGGACCATATTCGCAATTTATCTGCATACTAGAATGAATAAGGGTTGGCAGGGTAAGGAACCGGCAATTGTGGCTTCTTTAGGATTTTCTATAGTTTGGATCCGTTATTTGGGGGTCGATCTATTAGGAATAGGGTTACACAGCTATGGATGGTTGATCTAACATAGAACCATAAATGGACCGAATTCCCGGAGGGAAAAAAGAATAGATTCGATCCAGTTTCTTTATGTAATTGATAAGTGACATCAATAACTGGTCCAAGTTATTTCAAAGATTTATTATAGAATGATGGAATCATTACTTGAAATAACTTGAACTATATTAGAAAAAAAAAAAAAAGAGAAAGAATTGAATTGTTTATTTGCTCCATTTCATTCCATTAATCTCTCAAGTGCCGTACCAATTGATCCATGATAGATCGTTTGAAAAAGGATCCATTGGGACCTGTATCTGCCATGGAACCAAAAATTATAAAACCCATACGGGATACTGAACACTATCCTCCCTTTCCAATTCCGTTGACCCAGAGAAACTGGAGCTGCATAGACGATTTGAACCGCTCCTATCATTACCAACCACAGCGAAAATAAATATAAAATGAGCATGAGGTAGCAATTCCATGTTCGGATTAACCCATACCCTCTAATTTAAACAAGTATGTAAGGGAAAAATTGGCGATTTGATTGCATAAGTGATGAAGAACCCTAATAATAATATTATTTTTAGTATTACGGGATAATAGTTCTTATCTAATATTTATGAACCTAATGTTGGTTCATAAGATCCCTGGAGACCCATACTTCTCGCTCCGATTAGGGGAAAGATAGAACCAAACCACCTGCAGTGTACAAAATGAACTTTGTGGCCAAATATACACGTCTTTCCCCCCCCCTCCGCACGGATAGAAGTGGGAGAAGGGAAATTGCAGTTCCCGCATAGGAAAGAAAACTAGAATATCTCGAGAAGCAAATGATCCTAATTGGTCACTGTACATTGTTAAAATTAATTAGTAAATGAAAAAAAAAAAAAAAATCGAGGATTTTTAGTAACTAGCCAAGCAACTGAAATGTCCAAAGTGGTAAGAAATTCCGTCAAATAGGTCCAATGGAAAGTCCGTTAATTCCCAGTCTCCAATGAAAATAAATAAGATCTATCCAGTTATAATCTTTCTTTTTTTAATTGGATCAATTCATTATCGAATTGGAAATAGTAACGGACGGAATGTATAGGTAATTAAAAGGAGTTCTAGTAAACAAATACCTAGAGTATACCATCGAATCAGCTCATTCCCTCCCTCTATGGGAGGGGAAATAAAAGCATTAAGGAATCTGCAGATATGGGCGAACTAACAAATAGTTTGGATCGAGCTAAGGTAATTCGCTAATTATAGAGATGGAAGAGACTTTCCATCTCTCTCTCCACTGATAAAAACCCATACTTGATCCAAGATCTCGAGTATGGGTTTTTATCAGTGGAGAAAAAAAAAATTGAAAATATGAGATGGATTTCACCATTTTTATTGTGCATATTGATTAGTAAGCTAGACCCATACTGCGAGTCGTCTCATGCCATAAATAAACACGTACACTCAAGAAATCTGTCGGACAAGCGGATTCGCACCGCTTACAACCTACGCAGTCTTCTGTTCTTGGAGCAGAAGCAATTTGCTTAGCTTTACATCCTTCCCAAGGTATCATTTCCAATACATCTGTGGGACAAGCTCGTACGCATTGGGTACAACCAATACATGTATCATAAATTTTGACCGAATGTGCCATTGGATCTCCATTAGTTAGTAAAAAGTTTTTAAATTGATAAGATCATATATAGCCAAATCTTCTAATATATGCCCAATAAAGATGGCTAATAACGGGATATTATGAATATAAAACGAATCAATAATTGTACTATCAATTATGTTTGGAACCAATATGTTAAGGTTCTTTATCTTTTCAATGGGACAAAGATATTTGTTCCATTTCGATCCCTCCAGATCACCCCGAATATGGTCCAATTGTGATAGGTCATTTTCATAATGAGTTTTATATGGATGTATTCATCATGTTTTTGATCGATCATAATACTATATAGATTTCGAGAGATTCTGGTCATATAGAATAGATAAATCTTATGAGATATACCCATGATCTTTTTGGATAGAAATAGATATATTGATTCCTAATCTATAGATCATATATATGATACTCTATCACCATTTCGACAAATGAAATTGATTGATACGAGTCGATTATATGATACGATTGCCAGAACAGTAGCTGATTAAATAACTGCTTCGGCGGCTGCAATAGCTATAACAAAAAGATGTCTCCCTTTACTCGCCGACTATATTCTAAGATAATGAAAAAATGCTACTGGATTTGGATCGACCGCATGCAGTATTGGCAACACATAAGTGCTCTGTTCTGAATCGTGACCAGATAAATACCAATAGATAATGAAGAAAGCACTTCGAACTCGAATACATGTTCCTCTCTCTGAAAATATAAGATCATGTCCCCCTCTACAAAAATATGAGAGAAGGGAGTTTGTGGAAAATATAAGAAGAGAGAGTTTGCGCACCAATATCCGCTATTAAAAGCCCAGGCTATAAAAAATGAGAAGCTATACAACCCAACTCTAGCATAATCACTCTGCTAGAGCTATCCCTTTGGGATACATATTTCCCGATCGATCTTTTCGGCTTACCGTTCCGTTATTGCCTCTGCGAACATAGTAGCTAAATAATTTTATTTTGTTACATAGGGGAGATATTGAACAATTGTTCGATTAGAAACAATTTTATCAATCCTTCCCCCTATGTAAATAATCTGATAGAGTAGAGGTTCACAGTCAATAACATTTTTACTATCTAGTAATAAGTCGAAGAACACCGTGCATCGATGGATAATGAGAACCCATACTTACCATCAGGGGGTCTTTCTCTGTAGCAAGCATGATCATATTATAAATGAGAAAATAAGAACGACTAATTGGGATTCGGGATCTCTAAAAATGGGAATTGAAAACTTTCAAATTAACGGGTTTTTAGCCCACGAATACCTAATCGACCGATTAAATCATCGTAACGAAGTTTATCCCTCTTGTAGAGATAAACCAAAAGTTGCTTACGTTTGCCCAAAATTTTCCACAAACCTCTTTGGGAAGAATAGTCTTTTCCATGCAATTGCAGATGTTGGGTAAGTCTTAGGACCCGATTGGTTAAATAAAATACCTGAGATTCAACAGATCCTCTCTGTTTATCAGGAATCAGAGACGAACTAATGGATAAATTCTTGATCATAAAAAAACAAATTTTCCCGGAGTTGAATGGAATTTTTTTTTTTTTTTTTCTCGAGTCAGAAAAAAGAATTAGATCCATTCTTTCATTTTCATGGTCCATATAAGAATTCTGATTCATTCCGACCATTTCTATTGAATATAAATTGGTCGGATTCTTTCTATCTTCTTGGAGGAATATCTGGTTTTGGACCTATGGCAAAATACGATACGAGAGGTAGAATGTTTTCACATTGATGAAACGAACAGATTGGTTCAATTTTGGCGATATCCTGAAACTCCATTGAATAAATCTATTCTTTCGATGAAAACGTAATTAAAACAAAAAATCTATCAATTGAAAGTTAGGGGATACATACGTATTCTCAACATTGCGGATCGACTCCCATCATTTGTATTGAACCAATATCTATTCATGCAAATAAGATCCTCTAATCGATAACTAGGCCAAAGAAAACGTTTAATTTTTTGTGTTGTATCTGCGCTAAGATGTTGGTCTCTTCCCATGAGTTCTTCGTCATTTTGTATGTCTATTTCTTTTCCATTAGAAAATCCTGCATGATCGTTCTCTGGATCAAACCGATTCAGGATTCTAAATTCTCTGCGACGTTTTGGAAGCAAAATATCTTCTAAATTGAGGGAACTCAAAATGTTTTTTCCATCCCCCATAATTTCCCCGCGTTGCACAGATCCATCATAAAGATTTCCATCCATCCATTCCCGAGCTCTATTTTGAAACTTCAATGAAATACTTATGATTTTATACATCAGAAATTGGTCATTCGGTATGCTTGATAAACGATATGGTTCGGAGACTATTATTTTTTTATCTTCCCATATTTCATTTCCGCTGCTTACCTTTCTCGGAACATCCCCCTGAATAAGATCATCTTCCCGTATTTCATTTTCATTGCTATCCTTCTTCAGAAGAAGGAACATTAGATTCAGGTTAACATTTCGCTCTTGGATATTGGTCCAAAGATATTGGTCTGTATCCTTAATTCCGGACATAACCCTGCAAATATTCGACAGCTTTAATACACTTTCTTCCCCTATAGCTTGTACCGTTTTGTATTGAACAAGAACTTTATGAGTTCGTTGATCTTTTACTTTACCAGTTTGTTTATCTTCTACTTTACCAGTTTGTTTATCTTCTACTTTACCAGTTTGTTTATCTTCTACTTCACCAATTTGTTGGTCTTCTACTTCAACAGTTTGTTGATCTTCTACTTCACCAGTTTGTTGATCTTCTACTTCACCAATTTGTTGGTCTTCTACTTCACCAGTTTGTTGGTCTTCTACTTCACCATATTCATCGTTCCGATTATGCTCTTTTCCTTTTTTGTTCTGAACATATGATCTAGCACCTATTCCTTGTTCCATAACATTTGTTGTTTGCTTCCGTTCTTCTTCCTCCATCTTTTTCCGGTCTCGTTCTTCTCGTAAAAACGATTTTCTTGGTACGGGCTTCGATTTAGTGTCATATATATTATGGATTCCCAAAAGTTCCGGGAATAACCAGAATTTTAGATCTAATCCGGATCCTCTCTTCTCGATTTCCGGAGAATCCATAATGCTAACATTGTCTTTTCGCGCCTCATCAATCCCCTGCTGATTCGTAATAAAATCAGTCTTCTGCCTGTCAATCATTGTTGTATGATTGTAAGTACAAGAACGTATAGCATCGTAAATATCAATAATAGAACGATGACCATTCACGATATTGAAATCGGTACCCTTCCAATCCTCCTCGAGGATATCACGAATCAACTTTTTCCTGAGAATTCCTTCACGATCGGTAATATCTTGATCATTTGGTATATCAGGTTGTACTGGTGGTTCGTTAATATCTGAATCTTTTGTCAAATTGAGAATATCTGAATCTTTTGTCGAATTGAGAATATCTGAATCTTTTGTCGAATTGAGAATATCCAAATCTTTTGTCGAATCGAGATAACTATATGATAAGAGATCGTATCTGTAACGTTTGTTCATTTTCCGAAGTAGTTTCAAAGAAGGTTCCATCACAGCTGCAAATATAGAATCTTTTTGTTGTTCATAGGGAATTAATCGTTCTTCATAGCACGTACATTGCTTACTGACTCTATTTCTCCATTTCCGTGGGTTTATACTAGACCATATCTGTGGGGATAAATGGTACCGGTCAGAACATTTCAACCATTGTTTCCAGTCATTCTCCTTCAGATCTTGTGGTTTCTCGTGATCCAATATTCTTTGTATATCTAAGAATTCTTTGATCTTCTTTTTTATCAAGGGATATGATGTTTGGGCTCGAGATTCTAATAAATACTTTGAATAGGACCTGTTCATTGTCTTTATCTGCCATATCTTGTGAAATACATATGCTTGGGACATTGAGCACATGTTTCGATCAGGACGAATTTCAAAATCTTGTATTTTTTCGTTGATCAAATAGTAGTTGGTAATTTTATCTCTATTTCTTCTTGAAATATCATTATTGAGAATGAATATTCGTCCGTAAATTGTTGCTATATTCCCCGTGGATCGGATCCAAGCGGATCGAATCCAAAATTGAATATTTGACCCGATGAAATGAATAACACTTGGTAAAAGATCTCGGTCATTTTTGATAAAAAGTTTCAAAAATTTCATTGAATAGAAGCTTTTTCGAATTAATTGGACACTTTTATTTCGAAATCGACCAGGTATTCGCCGAATCTGAACCAATCGCTTTTTTAATGTTGATCCCGACATATTAAAACTCCCCTTCGATCCGGTATTAATCTCTGAATCCACCAGAGACATTCTAGTTATAGGAGAGCTATTTATGATCGCGATAGATTCGATCCGTTCCTTCATTGTGGTCGTCCGATCATCTGGATCTTTAACATTAATTGTTCGGGTTCCATATCCAAATTGATCATTAACTTCTGGTGAATCATTTGCACTACCCATAGAGGTAGTCTCACTCAGTAATTTATTTTGTATCCGGTCATTCAGTTCACTCTTGTCTATATATCTAACTCGTGGAACGCGTCCTATTCCTGTAGATCCCATCAATCGTCTCTTAAATTTTTTGAAGATAATAAATTCTCTCCTCAACCCTCTTTTCAATCTTTTGAAAATGAGAAATCCTCTTTTCAATTTTTTGAAGATCAATTTTTTGAAGATAGGTTTCAAAAATTTGGAAAAAGGCCCTAGCTTTGGGTTTGGATCACCATAAGGTACGTCAGTTTCCAATCCAAGGGTCGTTAAATAACTCCAACGCAATCTTTTTTCAAATCGAGGTTTGGATCTATGCCAAGGCTTCAAACGAAAAGGAAATAGAAGCTTTATCTGCATACCATTTTTTTTCCATTTGTCTGGGAATTCTGTTTGGGAAAATTCGGTACCATCAGGAGCGCATCTTATATGCACTTCTCTCCTCATTTCTTCCCAATCTTCGGAAAATTCGGGGACTTGAAATATTAATATACGACCAATATTTTTGGCTATTATAAGCGATGGTAATATTATACGTTTTCTAAGAATTGATTGAGCCACTAATAATAAACCTCTTAAATGGTTCAATTCCGACCACAGTGCACATAAGGACTCAACGATTGTCAGACTGTAGGGGACCGGCTCAAATTCTTTGGATCTCTGGATTTTTTTCCTAATTTCTTTCTTGATTTGTTCTGTATAAACTCTATCAGAATCGGGCGTGTCGTAATAATCTTTAGGATAAGTGGGTATTTCCATTCTTACCAAAAAGAAAAAGGAATGTACATTCGGTTGTATCCCCTTCCATATCATAATTTTACGTCTTTGAGCACGTATGGATCCTACGATTAAGGACCGGCGATAATCTGACTCGGGAAAATAACGTTTCATAACTATTTTTCTTTGCCCAAGACGAAAAGTCAGCGTACTTCTGACCTTTCTTGAACGAACCCTATTCGTTGTGGCTAAAACTGCGGTTAGCTCATCATAGTCGCCCATCATCAAACCAGAGGACCATCGAGGCACATGTTTCCGGATCTCTCTAATTTGGAGAGGTTCTTTTAATAGTATTTCCCTGTAAAGGGTAATAAAATCTTTTGTTTGCGTTGAATCATCCGTAGATACATTTCCACGAAATTTCCGTAGTATTGTCCACTCGTGTTGCGCCAAAGACTCGAAAAGTAAATTCTGTTCCGAAGTAACCTTTTCTTCCGTAGTAAAAAGATAAAGAATCAATTCCCATTTTATGGTACCTGTGGGTGCAACGTTTCTACCGTCGATTCGGCTGTAAATATTTACCAAATAGTTTGTGTAGATTCGTTCATTACATGAAGCAATTTCCGGTACGATATCTATATAGGCTACTCGAAGGGCTATTTCCAACCACAATAAATGTATCAACGAATCATCCTCTTTTGCATAGATCTCTTGAATCTGATCAGAAGGCATTTCCAACAAATCTTTTGGATAGATCAGGTTACCAAAAGAATAATCTATATCCGAAGAATCTATATTCGACAAATACTCTTCAAAGATCTTCCTTGCTTGATTTGGAATTATTCGTTCTGCTAAAAGCCGTTTCGAAATAGGTTCAACTTTTACTCTTTTCGATGATTTAGTGATCGGAATGAGCGAACGAACAGTATCTGTAGGTAAGGGTTCCCAGGGTAGTCGAAAGCTTTCGTGTTCCAATTCCTGCCAATGATGAGAGATATGGTACCCATGCCCAAATGGATCATTTGGGAATCCCTCTTTACGGTCTTTCATAAATACCTCTGTAAAATCCGAAAGATTCAAAATGATCGAATCGTTCAGCATTCGGGGGGACTCAATTTTGTTAATTGTTCCACGGAATGCCCCATTAAGGAATGGATCATACATTTCAGTAAAAGAATCTCCCTCAGAATTGGAAAATTGAACTCTACTTTCCATAACATTTCCAACAGGAGATCCATTGCTTAGAGCTTTCACTCGATCCAAAAATTCATTCCCTAAATAATCTCTTCTTCTTTTAATGGTATGGATCCATCTATGATAAGGATCCTCAGATGAGGAAGAAATACCTGAAAGATATCTATATTTATCGAGCTTTTCCCCAAGAACCAATACACTAGGTAAAAACGTAAAAGAGATTCTTTGTTTTCCATCACTCAAATATGTGCCAAAAAAATATTGAGAGACTTCGGTCCTCACAGGACCTAGTCGAGTAAATGGGCTATTCCCGATATATCGTATTGGCCGATAAGCTCTATTATGATCAAAGAACATAATGGGCCATGGTCGCTTGAACCATGATAATTTTTCTTCCTTCTTAAGTCCTTTAATTTTTTTTGAATCTATAGCCAAAGAGCTATCATCTATAGCCAAAGAGCTATCATCTTCATCTATAGCCAAAGAGCTATCATCTATAGCCAAAGAGCTATCATCTATAGCCAAAGAGCTATCATCTTCATCTATAGCCAAAGAGCTATCATCTATAGCCACAGAGATATCATCTATAGCCACAGAGATATCATCTATAGCCACAGAGTGATTAGTCACAGAGCGATCATTTTTGGCGTCATTATTCCTCTTTTTAAGAAAAGGTGATGGAGCTCTACCTAAATAGAATGAACAATAAGAAAGAAGAAGTAGACTAAAGGTTCGATGGATATAACGTCTTAATATAGTATAATTGATAGGTGAATTACGTTCTATACGGAAAGATACCAATTTTGTCAAAATTATGAATAGAATATGACCACCCAACCAACCGCAAAAACTACTTATCACAAATGATATATTACCGCCGTAACGAAAAAGAAAGAGGTTCACCAGTCTTGTTAATACGGGATTTGCTAAAATAATGGGATTACACAATTGAAGAATTAGACCACTCATAAATAGACTTATAATTTTTGGATTGTTGATCGAATTTATGGGGTGCAGAGATTCAGAACTTGAAGGTTCTTTGTTCATTTTATAAAAACGAAAAAACATGTATGGTACGACCAATAAAGTTATTGCGTGAGGTTTCCACAACGCTGCATAGATGGGCGAATAGTACATGGACAAAAAGACTATTAATTGTCCCGTAATAGAACCGCTTATAGCTATTATACCATAGAGAGTTTCTCCCAAAAAGAAAGATCTCATGGAATATATTTTAGAAGGACCAAAAGACAATGTAGTGAGAAATCCATAATATAGCCCAAATAAAATGATCGGACCTGAGACTTCTATCCATGATGATAATGGATCCCATAGTAGACCAAGTACTCTTATCATATCGAAACTCCTTTTTGATCGAAATAAAAGAATGGGAAATAGGAATAGAATAAATAGATCTGGTATCCCCCATATATATATGGGAGATACAGATAGGAATAGTTATCATTTTATACATCCATAAATTTGATTTAACAGAATAGATTCCAATATCTAACATATTGAAAATAGAAAATCGATTTTGAATAGATATTATAACATCTGGATATATACATATGCTATTAATACAAATATTCTCTGTTATTTTATCTAGGAGTAGGAGTACTTGTATAGAACTCGTTTGTATTTCTGACCAGGGTGGTCCGATCCAAGTTATCTAAATTTTCGTTACGTCGTAGAGGGCGGGTAACCAATTCAAGTACATCTCTCGCATTGGCAAATCCATGAATCTGGGCAAAAGTAAATTCAACTGACCATTTAGTACCAATTCCTCTCGCCCCTAACGGGTTAGCATGAGCCATTCCGGTGATGGCTAAGTCGGGTTGTAGCTCGCGCATACGTCGTATCTGATTCGAATTGTCTGGTTTCTCCACAATTCGTGGTATTGGTATACACATTCTTATACATGTATCTTTTAAAAGTGCTAATTCAGCAGCTTGATACCGTTTATCCATATATGGAATGCCAATTTCATAAACGATCATACCACATCTGATTAAGAATCTTGCTAGAGATATTTCTAGGAGATTATCTCCCATGAAAAATACAGATTTCCCGCGTACCAAATCAAGATAATCCTTTAAACTCTCCCATATCCGTTCCTCTCTTTCCTCTAGACTCTGGGTCTCAATACCAAATACAGGACAAATCTTTTCGATCCAAGCACGCGTTCCGTCCGGACCAATAGGAAAAGGAGCTACGATTAATTCACATTTTTTTCGTCTTATCAAAGTTGTTGCTGTACGACTCAAAAATGGGTTAACGCCACAAACATAAACTCCACCACCCAGTGATGGAAGATCGGCATATCTCTGAGCGGGCAACCAACCCGATACCTTGATGAATTGGCGTCTTAATTCTGTATTAAGTTGAGAGACCAAATTCGAAGGTAAAGACCCAAAAAGAACTAAGGGAGGATGATTTGCATATTCTACCAATTTCTTTTCCTTAAGAAGAGGAAAAGGGAATAAATTTGTTTTTGTTATAGTTTTTTTTGATTCACCAACGGGGAATTCCTGTTCTGGACAACGATGTGCCATTACAGCTAACACAGTATCTTCCCCTTGAGTAAAAGCATAATCCAGTCCATTTGCTCTTGCCACTAAAATTGGTACTCCAATTTCATATTCCAACTTGGGTGCCATACCTTCCAAATCCATTTTTATTATTTCTGTAGTACAAGTGCCTATCCATATGATGACGCTGGGGTCTCTATCTTTTTTTATCCGAATACAAAGCGTTTTCAATTCCCCATAATCGTTCAAATGGGCCGAGATATCCCCTTCTTCTAATTCTGCCATTGCATAGCGGGGTTCTGCAAAAATCATAACTCCAAGTGCATTTTGCAAAAAATAACCACATGTTTTTGTGCCCACTACCAAAAAGAAACTGTCTTCAATCTTTTGATACAACCAGGATACACAGCTAATGGGACAAAAAGTATGATAATTACCCGTTTCACATTCAAAAGTTATAGTTTCATCAATTTTGGCCGGCATAATAGGGAGGGGAAGAATAAATGGCTGGGGATAAATAAGGAAAAGAAATAATGAATAAAAAGGATAATAAGAAGAAAGAATCAAATTTACAACGAATTGTGAATTAATTGTTGATTCTAAATTCTCGTAAACCCAAGTAAATTCTCCTGATTCTTTTTTTTCTGTCCCCCACCACCAATGGGATTTAGATAAAGATCAGAGAGTAAACTGAATAATTCCCGATCTGGAATCTCTTTTGGGACAATACCTTCTGGTTGGGACAATATTTGATCTGCTATATCTAGATAATATTTACACACATAGTTAAGGGATGGTTCAGATCCAACCATTTCAAATAAGGTTTTACCCTTTACTCTGGAAACTCGGATATCCTCGATAATAGGTAATACTTCTATTACGGGCATTGGACAGGCTTCTACATATTTATTGATAAGATCTCTTCTAGATGTACGATTTCCAACCAAGCCTGCTAATCGGAGTGGATGTGTACGAGCTTTTTCCCTTATAGAGGCAGTAATACGATTAGCTGCAAATAATGCATCGAATCCATTATCTGTAATTATTATACAATAATCTGCATAGTTCAATGGAGCGGCAAAACCTCCACAAACCACGTCGCCTAATACATCGAATAATATAATATCATATTCGTAAAATGCATTTAATTCTTTTAACAACTTCACAGTTTCTCCCACCACATATCCTCCACATCCGGCTCCTGCGGGTGGACCCCCTGCTTCCACACAATCCACCCCTCCATAACCCTTGTGAATTACATCTTCGGGCCAAATATCCTCGTAATGATAATCTTTGGATTGTAAAGTATCTATAATTGTAGGTATTAGAAATCCTGTAAGAGTGAAAGTACTATCGTGTTTGGGATCACACCCAATCTGTAACACTTTTTGACCACGTCTTGCTAGGGCGACTGAGATATTACAACTAGTCGTTGATTTACCGATTCCGCCTTTTCCGTAAACTGCTATTTTCACCCGCCAATCCTCCTTTATCTAAATCTAAAAATGATCTCTTTATTTCAAGCTTCTATATAATCGAATTATAACTTTTTAAAGTAAGAAAAGAATTGAATGGTAGTAATAATAATAATAGATCTTATTGTATTTATAGTTCAATAACTCTAGGGTGGGGTGTACACAAAGTTCCAAGAGTTACAGAAAAACCTTATTGAGTTTCTCAATAGTTCATGCATGTTCATGGGTCGGTCCAAAGAACAAGAGTCTTTAACGTCTATCGGATCTAACCCTCTTTTTTCCTCAGTAGCTCAGTGGTAGAGCGGTCGGCTGTTAACTGATTGGTCGTAGGTTCGAATCCTACCTGGGGAGATCCATTTTATTAAAAACCTATTTGATTCAGAATAGGGCTCGCTTTGACCGTTAGGGGTAGGTCAAACATTACTTGTTCTTATATATGCATGCAAAATCGCCACAGGATCAAGATAGAGTCCCAGTAGTCCAGGAAAAGAAAGATGGAAACAACGGTCTCTTCGAAATACTGAAAAGTTCGGAGAAACAAATACATCGTTCTCCCGATTTCTGATGTGATGACATTTCCAGAGCTGAACTGAAGGGGAAGAGGCCTCTATTCGGTCGACCCGTTACTAGTCGCTCGACCCCTTCTGTTAGAACTATCAGTATCAGTGAGTTTGTTCTCTGGAAGGCAGAATTGGATCCTTGCATGCTGTCAATATATTTCCCCTCGGATTTGGGAGAATCTCTCGTTCTATTTCCAAATAACCTTGAATTCTCAGGTAATATACTAGCAAGCAGTTTTTTCATCAAGGATGCAGTCTCTCTCGAGAGACCACGATCCAGCAGCAATCGTCTCAATAATAAGCAACGTATGTATGGTTGCTACTAATACTCTGCCCAAGCCTGGCGGCAA